ACGGAGTGTCTACGTTTATGGGCCGGGTTTGGAATTCGATTGGATAGAAGGACGGAAATCAAATTGCGTTTTTAGTTGCGGAAAGGACAGAAGATACTTTGTATACATATTCATCAAAGTCTTTGAGTACTCCGGTATTCAATCAATTCAATCAATATTAATTCGATTGAATGAGTAATTGGCTTTTACTTATACTTAATATATATACCTTTTTTCTTTTTTCGTTAACCTCTAGACAAGAACAGAACATAATAAGGCGTCCTCCGATTGTTTCATAGAGACACTAAAGAGACGTTAAGAATTCGATCAAAATAAAATGGGAAAGAAATAGGGTATGGGCTAGGTAATGATCTACCTTTCTTCTATTTTTTTATACTTACTTAATGAAGGGCAACAAAAGAAAGAATCTATTTTTCTTATTTCTACATATTAATTTAATATAATTTCTTTGATACTTCCAAGGGAAGGGGGTCTCCGCATATTTTGCTTGTGCTTAATCTTTTCTGATTATACTAGAACTCTTATAAGACCCCTTCCTTATAAATTAGAGTTGGATTTATTGGATTGTTTCATCAACGATCTTAGGTCAGAATTTTTGACTCTGCGCCAGTGATTTCGCTATTATTTATTAGTGAACAATAATTCAAGAATTCCGTCATAGAGATAGGGGACATAATTCACATGGATATAGTAAATCTCGCTTGGGCTGCTTTAATGGTAGTCTTTACATTTTCCCTTTCACTCGTAGTATGGGGAAGAAGTGGACTCTAGAAGTATTACTAATTAGAATTGAGTTTAGGAATTAAACTTTATCAATTTTTTTTTGTATAAATCGTTCAGTTCTGAAAAGCTTTTTTTAGTTGAAATTTCACTATTTCAACACTATTTCAATTTAAAATTCAATTTTTAAATTGAAATAGAAATAAAAAAATATCTGCATTTCAAAATTTTATTGGGTTTTAGTGTAGTAATATAGTTTTTGAATAATATAATATATATGACGAATACTCTTTCAATTTCAATCAAACAAATATTTCAATTATTTTCGTGTTTGTATTTCGAAAGTAAAAAGAATAAAAAGTAAAAGAAATACAAATGGTAGTAAATTTATTCCAACTGAATTCTTGATCAATTTTCTATTTCGATGAACCCACTCTTACTAAAATTAGATATGGACCGTGAGGAAGGGTTGAACTTTTTATTATTCAAAGAGAAAAGAGTTCTCTTATTACATTACGTAGATACACATTTTCTATCGGAAACAACACAGACATAGTAGTTCTTTAACGAGATACTACTACACAGACTAAAATAATGTCTTGGGCGAGTCACATATTGCGCACTTCCCGTTTGTTTTAATATTTTGCAAATTTTATTTATGTTGTATTTGTTTTATTGAACTCACTGTTCAAACATTAAAAGAGGTTTACTAACCCCCCCCCTCTTTTTTTCGAAATCCGAAGGAGTTTCCATAGATCATCTGTCAACTGATCGATCAATGACTTCTTCGTCAGAATGCTAGTAAAAAGATTCCTTTTTTCTTTTATTATACCCATCAAAGAGGCCCTGGATTCTTTTGATCAGGATTCGTATTGAAAATAATCAGCAATACAGGAATTAGAATCGTACGAGTCGCTTTTCGATTATTTCAAATTGATTAAAATCAACACAAATTAAATACAAGACAGATGGATAAAGCAAAGAAATAGGATTGGGGGGCGCTCTATACATTATATAGAATATGTAATTGATATCCATATATATATACCTATATATAGAAATATGAGGATACTGTTGTAGATTGATCTCTATTAAATTAACCCGGATTACAATACACCTTATATACACTACAAATATACACTACAATAACAATAGTATAGTAGATAGTATGGTAGAAAGATTCAGATATTTCTTTCTACCATACTATCGTATTTCATAGAATACGGCGAATTCTAGTCTGCCCAATTCATTTAAGACGCGAAATTTGAATCCCTTTCTTCTCTTCAATTATTGATAAGAACTAAAAAGTCAAGTTTAATTCAAATTAATCGCCTTGGCTGACTGTTTTTACGTATATTATAAGTAAAAAAGCGGTAGGAACTAGAATAAACAGTGCAGTAGCAATAAATGCGAGAATATTTACTTCCATAATCTCATTGTTTCGTTTTTCTTTAATTTGCAATAACTCGGGAGTTAATCCCATAGAGATAATAAATCTTTCGCTTGTAAATTCAACGGGATGAATTACATCTCGATGATATCGAATCGGATCAATATCATGAATAACAATATCTGCACTATCAAATCAATTCATGGTCAAGAATTGAATAGTATAACATAGGAAGATCCTTTATCCATACCGAACTCCAAAATTTATTCCTGATCCAACCAATAATTCCTTTATTTTTTATTTATCATTCTTTTTTATTCTTTCTTTTATATAACCTACTGCCCTCTTTGTCCAACCATCTGATGAAGTATCATTGAACCGCCCTTACAC